GAGTCTGATCATAGAAAAGATTCTCTTCAAGTAAAACCAGCCTACCCTCTGTAGTATAGTAGCCTTGCTCGGTGGTTGGAAAAAAGACACATTAAATTGTAAATTCTAATGTGGCAGATAAGATAAAGTCATATATCTGCGTGGCTCAATCAATAGTTCAAGTCACACACTCCCATAATCCATTTTTTCTTCGGAGAGTTGTTCCCTTCAACTATTCGTGTATCTTATGTAAATAAAAAAAAGAATTCAATTTTTGTTAAGTTGAAGGGAAATATCCAAATACATGTCTTATTCTTTTAAATAATCCATATTTGTAGCAATGAAATATATTCCTCCCCAAAATAAAAAAAAAAAATGATTGTGATTACAAATATCTATGATCCATATTCACTATAAAGGACCGGAAATGCCCTGCTTACGTATCATTGAAAAGTGCATTAACATAAATACAGCAGTAAGAAGAGGTAGTACAAAAGTATGCAGGCTATAAAAACGAGTTAAAGTAGACTGTCCCACACTAGAACTTCCGCGTAATAACTCTACCACAGACGATCCTATTACAGGAATCGCGTCGGGTACGCCTGTTACAATTTTTACTGCCCAATAACCAATTTGGTCCCAAGGTAAGGAATAACCTGTTACACCAAAAGATGCAGTCAATACACCCAAAACTACACCCGTAACCCAAGTTAATTCGCGAGGTTTTTTAAAACCACCTGTGAGATACACACGAAATACGTGTAGAATCATCATTAAGACCATCATACTTGCCGACCATCGATGAACTGATCGAATTAACCAACCAAAGTTAGCCTCAGTCATTATATATTGAACAGAAGCAAAAGCTTCAGTAACGGTCGGACGATAATAAAAAGTCATAGCAAATCCCGTTGCTACTTGGACTAAAAAACAAGTAAGTGTAATTCCTCCTAAACAATAAAATATATTCACATGAGGAGGAACGTATTTACTAGTTATATCATCGGCAATCGCTTGAATCTCAAGACGTTCTTCGAACCAATCATAAACTTTATTGAGATAGGTAAACCAATGGACCCCCCCCTGAGAACCGTATATGAGAATTTCATCTCGTACGGCTCAAACAAAAATACCCAAATACACTGGTTGTAACAAAAACAGATATTTGTAATAGAAAGTTTTTAAATTCTTGATTTAATCCTATGATTCTAATTTTCTCTGACGATAAGAAAAACTAGAAATCCAAAAGCTATTATTTTTGGTTATAATGCCAAAATCTCAAGTCCGCTCTCTTGTCTTTATCTTGGTCTTTTCAGGCCTCTTGAATATTCTATTTTCTATTACTTACTTCATTTTTTTATTTATGTGTAATGTGATTTAACTGCTTTCTTCTTTATTATTAAATTTTTATTATTGATAGGAATTATCTTGTTAGGACCATACGAATCAATTAAAAAAAACATCAGGTTCATACTATAACCACGATGATTCAAAAAAATCTTTAATCGAAGTCCAAAAACTCCCTGAGTAAGAATTGCTGGATCATCACTTATTCAATGAATAGATATAATGAAATGAAAAAATCCAAAGAAACGTTTCTCCTTTGATCAAAATAAAGGTAAGCTCCGGAAATTTTAGGAAGTTTTTAAGGATGAAAATTCTTCAATTTATTTGGATTTTATAACTTTTTGAAAAGTTTTTAAAGTCCGGTTGCGAGGTCTAAATACTTAGTATGAATCATAGTTCTAATATTTTTTCGAAATTTTCTATATTCCGTGCTCCAGATACTAGAATAAATATCTGACGGGATAAAATCATCTCTATCAAGATGACAGATCCATTTTATGTTCTGTACTATCAATAGGATCCATTAAAACAAGTCACACACTCATATTCCGGAAATACAGAAACAAAGAAATTCCACGATCAAACTACCAAATAAAAATGGACTAGGCTAACAAACAATAAGAACCCTAAATGCTTAACTTTCTTTTGTATTGAAAAACTAATTACTCTATTCTCGTAAATCTAATTAATAGAAATTCCATCCAGTAAAATGGACGAATTATAAATCTCTAAAATAATAGATAGAAATATCGCAAATAGAGCCATTGCAACACCCATCAAAGGGGTAGTTCCCCACCCCGGAGCTACTTTACCATATTCGGAATTTAATGGTTTCAATAAATTCCCTATACCAGTTTGTCTTGGACCAGATCTAGAATTATCCTCAACCGTTTGCGTAGCCATAAATACGATTTTTTATTCATTGAGATCTGTTGACTTTGTATACCATTCCGATGTAAATATAAGGATCTTATCCTATAGATCTATTAGGATCTTGACACTTTATAATTATAATAATGGAAACTGCAACCCTAATTGCCATCTCTATATCTGGTTTACTTGTAAGTTTTACTGGGTATGCCTTATATACTGCTTTTGGGCAACCCTCGCAACAACTAAGAGATCCATTCGAAGAACATGGGGACTAGTTGAAGTAATGAGCCCCCTATTGAGGGGCTCATTACTTCAACTAAGATAATCCAAATTATTTCGTCTTTTTCGTTGGAACTTTAGGGGGTTCTCTAAAAAAGATAGCGAAAAAAATAATTCCTAAAGTCGAGACTAAGAGGAATGTATAAACCAATGCTTCCATAGATTTGATCGTGGTTTACAATTATAGCTTTCATACCTGTTTATTGGGGCGCATTTCCCAGATAAAAAAGAAAGAACCTGAGTAAATGCATCCAGATTTTTCTAGTTCTCTATGTGAAATTCAAAATCCTAACAAAAAAGTCGAAAAACAACAAAAGAATGTTCTATCAGACTGCCTGTCTTCTTGTAGTTGGATCTCCAAGTTTTTGGAATGCTCCAAATTCTACTTGAGCATCTAAATCTGGGTCGATACCGGCAAAAACATCTCTGAACAAAGTTCTAGCACCATGCCAAATGTGCCCGAAAAAGAATAGCAGAGCAAATGAAGCATGTCCAAAAGTAAACCAACCCCTTGGACTGCTACGAAAAACACCATCAGATTTCAAAGTAGCCCGATCTAATTCAAAAATTTCACCCAATTGAGCACGTCTAGCATATTTTTTCACAGTAGCGGGATCACTATAACTGACTCCATTAAGTTCGCCACCATAGAACTCAACAGTTACACCTACTTGTTCGACACTATATTTCGATTCTGCCCTTCGAAAAGGAACATCGGCTCTAACAATTCCGTCCCCGTCCACCAAAACAACAGGAAATGTTTCAAAAAAAGTAGGCATACGACGTACAAAAAGCTCACGCCCCTCTTTATCTCTAAAGATGGGATGTCCTAACCAACCGACGGCTATTCCATCTCCATTGTCCATTGAGCCCGCTCTAAATAACCCCCCTTTTGCTGGATTATTACCGATGTAATCATAAAAAGCTAATTTTTCGGGAATTTTAGACCAAGCTTCTGATAAACTTTGATTTTCGGATAGTCCAGCACCAACTCTTCGATATATTTCTTGCTGGAAGTATCCCTGATCCCATTGATAGCGGGTAGGACCAAATAATTCAATGGGGGTTGTTGCTGAACCATACCACATAGTTCCAGCAACGACAAAAGCTGCAAAAAACACAGCAGCAATACTACTGGAAAGGACGGTTTCAATATTTCCCATACGTAATCCTTTATATAGACGTTGGGGCGGACGCACACTAAGATGGAAAAGACCTGCTAATATGCCCAACGTTCCTGCTGCAATATGATGAGAAGCTATTCCTCCAGGAACAAAAGGATCAAAACCTTCCACACCCCACGCGGGATTTACGGATTGTACCCTTCCCGTTAGTCCATAAGGATCAGACACCCAAATTCCAGGACCATACAACCCTGTTACATGAAATGCGCCAAAACCAAAACAAGCCACCCCTGCAAGAAATAAATGAATCCCAAAAATTTTGGGCAAATCCAAGGAAGGTTTTCCAGTACGTTCATCACTAAAGATTTCTAGATCCCAATAAACCCAATGCCAAATAGCTGCTAAAAAGCACAAGCCCGAAAACACAATATGTGCTCCGGCCACACCTTCGTAACTCCAAATACCCGGATTCGTGATAGTCCCTCCTGTGATATTCCAACCGCCCCATGAATTAGTTATTCCTAAACGAGTCATAAAAGGTATAACGAACATACCCTGTCTCCACATTGGATCAAGAACAGGATCAGAGGGATCAAAAACAGCTAATTCATATAGAGCCATCGAACCGGCCCAACCAGCAACCAGAGCTGTGTGCATTATATGAACAGAAAGCAAACGGCCCGGATCATTTAATACAACAGTATGTACACGATACCAAGGTAAACCCATGAAAATACCTCTTAAATCAACAAAAAAATAGACACTATGTAACTTTATTGCACTGGAAAAAACTATACTATGGACTCTAGCTGTTCAGTAAATTATCTCAGAAAAAGCATTAAAATTTGTTCGAATTTTTTATTAATAATCGAACAATCCTCTTTGTAAAAAAAAAAGAAACAGATTTATTTTATACCCGATAAGTAACAATACGCAATGGGGAGAAGACGAGAGGGGTTGACAACTTTCTCTATGAATATTTAAATAAATAAATAAATGCGGACATACTCGTTTATCACCCAATGAACTCATTTGTAACAACTTTACTTTATTTAGTATTCCTTTTTGATTTTTTTTATTTAAAAAAATATATAAATGGAATATAACACGAGTAAATCTTTTTTAATAGATAAGCTAATTCTTACGTTTCCACACTAAAGTGAGATATATGACTTTATTATTTCTCCATTTTATGCCCATTGGTGTTCCAAAAGTACCCTTTCGAAGCCCTGGGGAAGAAGATGCATCTTGGGTTGATATATAGTGCGACTTGTCAGATATAGTAGGTCATATGGAATTTCCCCGTTTTCTCCCCCGATCGAGATATCCTCTCTTTCACCCCCAAAAAGAAAATTCTTGAATCATAAAAAATTGGGAGCGTGAAGTGTAATGAAGTTAAATTCTATCGATTTATTGGTTTTTAGAGGGGATATTCAGATTATTATTCAAAACTATGGATAATTTATGGTTGGCTTGGTTAGACCAAAAAAATAAAGTACCCAGGCTCTGTTTAGAAAAAACCAATTGGTAATATATCTACGATCACCACTTCTATAATATCATATATTTTACAGAAAACATTAAATAAGAAGTTCAGAAAAGAAGTTATAACAAAAAGAGATAGTATTGTAATATTTGTGCTATATGTGCAAATCCAAATCGGGCAGATCTTTACTCAGAGTAGAAAAGAAACCTAAAAGAATTGAAAAAGTCTATTCAGAAACAAGAAAATTCCATTGTGATTGAGATTCGATCTCGATGAAAGCAATACATCAATGAGAAGTTAGTTCAATAAATGGAGTATATTCTTTTTTTTTCTTTAAAAGTTCGAAGAAGTTCATTATAAAAAGAGAAAGATATTTAAAATCGACACATTGATTCCTTTTTACTTATATGGTTTTTGGTGAACTGTATGCATTAAAAGGTGCATGTACGGCTCTTAAGGAAAAAAATTTAATCCTAATCAATCGACTTTATCGAGAAAGATTACTTTTTTTAGGTCAAGAGGTTGATAGTGAAATATCTAATCAACTTATTGGTCTTATGGTATATCTCAGTATAGAGGACGATAATAAAGATTTGTATCTGTTTATAAATTCTCCGGGGGGTTGGGTATTACCCGGAATAGCTGTTTATGATACTATGCAATTTGTACAACCAGATGTACAGACAGTATGTATGGGATTAGCCGCTTCGATGGGATCCTTTATTTTGGCAGGAGGGGAAATTACCAAACGTTTAGCATTCCCTCACGCTTGGCGCCAATGATTCTTTTATTTGAGAAAAATATATATATATATTTGAGAAAATATATATAGACTATACCTTCGCCATTAAAACATTTTTGAAGTAATAAAAGCATGGTATTTCGAATTCCATATGCAGATTTTTGTTTTTTAATTTAAACTATTCGATTATATATAGAAAGAGTAGTATGAAAAAGAGGGTATTTTAAATTTGATCTGATTTATCAGTAACCTAGTTTAATTTCAGTGTCACAGACTTTTATGTTTTTTTCATACCAGAAAATTTATAAAAATTTTGATTTTAATTAGAACAAAACGTAAAATATACAAAAAAAGAAACTTTTGGATTGTTGAATAACAAACAAAAAAAAAAAACAACGGAACCATCATAGTATTTAAAAATATCTTCAAAAATGAAAAAGAAAGTTGGTTATTGTATTGTTTATTATTTAAGGATATGGATTCAAAAGACCAAATAGATTTTGTACTTCTTTATTTTCTATCCAAGAAAAAATTCATAAATGGAGAGAAAATTCATAGAAGAAAAAATCCTCTATCCATAGAGGAAAAAAATGAAATACATACTTGGAAAAGCCGTATGCATTAATACGCAGAAAATGCTTGTACGGTTCTTGAATCTTATTTTTGCTCATTTATTTTCTTATTTATGTTTATCCCTTTTACCTTTGTTTGGGGAATAAAGAAAATCTTTACCGATATAGGAGAAATCCTTATCAAAATCTTTATCAAGATAAGGGAAACACTTATTAAATTATATAATCAGGGTAATGATCCACCAACCCGCTAGTTCTTTTTATGAGGGACAAACGGGAGAATTTATCGTGGAAGCGGAAGAACTACTGAAACTGCGTGAAACTATCACAAGGGTTTATATGCAAAGAACGGGCAAACCTTTATGGGTTATATCCGAAGACATGGAAAGGGATGCTTTTATGTCAGCAGCAGAAGCCCAAGCTCATGGAATTGTGGATCTTGTAGCCGTTGAATAAAAAATTAGTAGCAAAGATTATTCTAAAAAAAAATACAGAATTTGCAATTTCATTTTGGAATCCTTTTACTTTAGTTTTAATATAAAAATCCAAAATATCTATGAATTAACTTATTAAATTAATAATAATTCAGAATTAATAGGATATAAATAATTCCGAATCCTCGGGTTAGGATTGATCTAAACCCGCTCATTATATATAGATAGATATACAACTGACCATGCCAACTATGAAACAACTTATTAGAAACACAAGACAGCCAATTCGAAACGTCACAAAATCCCCAGCTCTTCGGGGATGCCCTCAGCGCCGAGGAACGTGTACCAGGGTGTATGTGCGACTCGTTCAGATCATATAATAAGAAAAAAACCAATTTCATTTTTTCAGTATTGGCGATCGGTTAAGTTAAGATAGTGTGAATGGAAAAATTCCATTCACACTATCTTAACTTAATTCTATATTAATAATATATAAATTCTTCTATCATTATCATGTATAAAATTTATGATTTGGATTGGTGCAAACTCAATAACCTTAAATTGCAATTTAAGATTACAAAGACTTTACATTGGGAACAAATAGTTAAGTTATCCATTAAGCGGAGAAAATATTATTTCAATTAAAGAGAAATTATGTCCTTAATGAATTTTGGAAGAACCGAATAAAAGGGTCAGCTACCCAGCAAAATTTCATACTTAAATACCGTTACTGTATAACTAGATTTCGTTGTAAAAACCTATTTACTAGATATTAGATGGGTAGAGTCAAATAGTGTGAACTGTACAAGTTAACAATAACATTAATTAAATTAATATAAAAATGAAAAAAGGCTCCGGTGTATAGAGAGGACCTGTTCGTTTATAAAAAAAATCATAGAAACGAAGGAACCCACCATTTTTTTATCTATGTCCTATTTCATTTACTATATACTATGTTTTTTGATACCTAGTATCAATGCAATTTGTTATTTTGAGGTTCAATATTTAGAAAAAATTGTGGTTGGGGAGGTTATAGTAGCAAGAGCCATTGGAATTTTTTTTATACATTGGAAGAATCCATTTTTGTTATTAATAGACTAGGAAGTAGAAAAGAATAACTTAAAAAAATTCAATTCAAATAGTTATTCATCAAAATCTGATTTATTCAATGACCAGAATTAAACGAGGATATATTGCTCGGAAACGGAGGACAAAAATTCGTTTATTTACATCAAGCTTTCGCGGAGCTCATTCAAGACTTACTCGAACTATTACTCAACAGAAAATTAAAGCTTTGGTTTCGGCTCATCGGGATAGGGATAGGAAAAAAAGAGATTTTCGTGGTTTATGGATTAGTCGAATAAATGCAGTAATTCGTGAGAATCCTAAAGTATATTATATTTACAGTAATTTAATATATAATCTATACACGAAGCAATTGCTTCTTAATCGTAAAATAGTTGCACAAATAGCTATATTAAAAGAGAATTGTTTTTTTATGATTGCCAAAGATATCATAAAAACTAAAAATCCCCCGAGACTGTACTCCGGGAAGGTATAGAATAAAAAATTGTTTATTTTGACAGCTTTATCATATGATAAAGCTGTCAAAATAAACAACCATGCTTAAAAAAAATGAATTCGTCACCGATTATCTTGTTTCTTACAACATAACAACCAAAATGGAATTGCTGTTGTTTTCAAACAAAACATCAATCTATGTTTAATTTGAATCTAAATTCCAATTTTATTTCGAATTTTTAATTTCTATTTTTTTTTTTTAAAGTAGTAGTTCTAGCGGTCGACTCGCTTTTTTCAAATTGTTTTTCATTATTAAGAAAAGGTAACGAAGATAAAATACGAGCTTGTTTTATAGCAATCGTAATTAATCGTTGTTGTTTTAAGGTCAATCTATTTACGCGTCTAGATAATATTTTTCCCTGTTCACTAATAAATCGACTAATTAAACCCATGTTTTTATAATCAATTCGGTCCCCCGATTGGATCGGAGGCAAACGCCTACGAAAAGATCGCTTGGATTTAAGAAAGAGTCGCTTAGATTTTTCCATGGTTTTATTCCTATTCCAAAAATAACATTTATTACAAGAAAGGATTTTTTTTTTATTCTTACTTTTTTAATATAATATATGTTTTTATATAAGGATATATATGTATAAAATTCAACTATAAATTATAGATTATAGTATATATCGAAATGGATCATTTTACATGTTATGTTCTTTGGTTGGAAGGGTAACACACAAGCGATCAATTTTATCTATTTCTTTATTTCTGCGTGAATTATATGTTTGCAACAGCGGGGACAAAATTTTCTCAATTCCAATCGACTAGGCGTATTGTGTCGATTCTTTTGAGTAATATATCTAGAAATACCTGTTGATTCCTTATTAATATTCTTTTTATCACAACCGGTACACTCCAAAATAACAGTTACTCGGATATCTTTACCCTTGGCCATGAACCTCCTTTGGGTTTTTAATTCACTTAACTCTTCTATTTTCGGATTCGAATCTAAGAAAAAAAAAAAAAATTCAAAATTTGATTTCGAATTTTGAAAGATTTCACTCTATATAGTACAAAAATAATGCAATGATTTCGAACTACATTTCGTTACATATTGCAATAAATAGAGTATTTTCACTTGTTAAACTATTTTGTAGAATATTTTTACCCCATCCTAGGTATTCCGTTTCGATTTCTGGTTTCATTCTATTATTAATAGAAATGGAATTGAATTAATAATTCAATTCCATTGAAGCCTGGACCAGATTCCGAGTTCCACTCCGAATTTAAATGAGACCTAATTTAACCCTTTTATTCTTTATCTTTTCGAACTTATTTTATTACAATTCTAAAAAATAAGTAATAAAGAAGAAGAGATTAATTACATATATTTAATTGGATCTATAATCTTTTTGACCCCTTCGCGTGTCAATAATTAAAATGAAAAAAAGGGGAATATCAATGCATCTGGAAAAAAACGATTGATCTCTATCAAGAGACCCGCCAAAGCCCCGAACCATAGAGTACTTACTACCGGTGCCACGGAAAGATATGTTTTTAGATCTCGCATTTCAAATCCTCCTTTTTTAATTTAAGTATTTTTGGATTCTATTTTTATTCTATATATATTATATATATTT